TGAATTGTTCCACTCTCCGAATCATTCTCTTGAAGCTCCTCCTCTTCAAGCTTATCCTCCTCATGAAGAAAAAGCCACTTGCCCTGAAATGACTTAGCCCAATAAGGAAGTCCCGATTCCATAAGCTTTTTGATCTTCTCAATTTCGAGATTATCAAATAGATAGCGCCATATTTGATCAGACCGAACTATTTGATTTTGATTGAAGAAACCGTTCTCTATCTGTTGCAGGTTCACGGCTTTGTGCCCTTCTTCAAACTCCGATTTTTCTATTTCATATCTCAATCTACGATAACGGATAGAACAAAATTTCTGTTGCATCATATCTAGCGGATTCCTTGGTTCGGACCGAAGAAGTAATGTCTCACTGCAATTTTTTTTTATCCATGAGGATCCCACCAGAACGTCTTCTAATTCTAATAGGCTCTGAATTAGACGAGAATCATTCTCAAGGAATTCAGAAGAAGTGATCCAATTTTTTGCATCGGGTCCGGGTGAAGACCAAATATCTTGAGTGACCAATCCGGCAGAACAACTCAAAAGATAACGAAGTACCGTTATTTTATTCAAATCCGTTTCAAGTTCGACGTACCATTTGTACGAATAAGAATTCAATATTCTATTATTCGCGGTAGGGTAGATAGATATAGGATCTATGAGGAAATTACTTAGAAATACATTTTGCGCAAAAGCTCTTCCTATCTGATATAAAAAGATCCTATGATCCTGAACCCTTTTTATGTGAGTCTGAAAATCCCAAATCTGTCTAAAAAAAGCTAATCTAATTGGATTAGTGTCTTCTATTATGTATTTCCTCTGTGTAATACTAATTGATAGGACCTCATTGTTAAGTGCTACAAGATGTCGTGCATTCGAACTCATGGTTATAGACCCGAATTTCTTACTATCGAATATTTTCTTTTCCAAGCCAAATCCCCTAGTATATGAAAGAATAAGAAAGTACTGTCGTTGTTGTGGAATAGTAAGCCTTCGTATCTTAATGAAGATATTGAATTTATTCAGACCTATTAGAGCGGGATCCACTTCTCGAGGAATATGAGTCGAAGCAATAACAATAATATTGTTATTGAAACATCTTTCACGATCCTTGGAATTGGAAAGAGAGCTCTCTTCTAGATGAAGGGATAAATACCTCAACTCATTCAGATCCAGATCATGAATGTTTGGAATCCATATTATACAAGGAGACATTGTTTTTGCCAAATCCAATTGCACGGTCATATCAAAAAAAAATGGGTTATTGCTAGTTAGCTTATCCCGTGTCATATTGAACAACTTCTTATCCAAATTCAGGTTATCATCAATATCCCCACTATCATCAACATCGAAATCATCAAGATCAAAAGGAATATAAGTAATACCTTCATTCTTGAAATCTTCAAGATTCTCTATATCCAAATCCAAATCTTGATTTCGATCAAAAGAAGACTCGTCGAATAAATACGGATACTTGAGCGGATATATCTTAATGAAAGGAAGATAGGAATTTTTCGCTAGGGATTTTACCAAATAGGATCGTCCAATTCCTATAGAACCTATCACTAAAATACTCTTAGAAGGGTATGAGGCTAACCGAAGCGAAAAGGGGTTTAGACGAGATGACAAATGCAAAGACCCCCACGAGATTATTGTCTCATAATAAGCAAGAAATATCCGTCTTTCTGCTAAACAGGATCTTTTGAACTCATAATTCAAAAGATCCTTTTTCTGCATATCAAATAAGTATCGTAAGTAATTGGATCCCGGTTGTTCCACTATTTCATATAAAAGATTACTATGAGTCAAACTCCATAGAATTTGATCAATCCTTTTTTCTGTCCTTAAGGTGGAGAGCTGAATCAAAAATTCTCTTTCTTCATCATCAATCCAATCACTGTTTGCGACCCAGGATTCTATCCTATCATCCATAAAATCCCCCTTCACCACTTTTTCTCTTTTCCTTATCAATGAATAGATCTCTTTACTTGTACAACTTAGATGTCTCGTATTTATCAAAAAAGCGATTTCATCGATAAGACTTTTTGGTATGAGACTTCTGAGAAAACTTATGAGATAGGTGAGATAAGGAATTAACAAATCGATGAGATTTTGATTCTCAGATTCTTCCTTAGGATGTCTTGATAGGATCTCAGAAGTAGACAAATCAGAAAAATCCGGGTTAGCCTCAGAAGGTAGCCATTCTAGTTCTATCAGAAAATATATGAATTTTGTTATATATTCTTCGAGAAAAACTCGAACGGAATTCTCTGACCTGAAAGAAGGTATAGGATAGATATCCAGAAGTTTTTGCAACTCCATTATGTATGATGAATTTGTCAAAGATTTAATCTTTTCTAAGTTTATCTGTAACTCACGCAAGACTTGGAAAATGAAGATAAGACTTTGACAAGCGAGATATCCAACAACAAGAAGAAGGAAAGGGATTGAAAACAATAACTCATCCGACCTCTGGCTCGGGCCCCCCCCGAGGGGGGCCTTGAAGAACCCATTACTATATGAAATTGATGAATAGAAAGACAATGAACAAGAAAGAAAAGGCGGAGACCTCCTCTTTTCCGAAGAATTTTGCTTTTTTAAAGAATTGAAATAGAAATTCAAAAAAATATGAAAAATTCTTCGGAGCGGTTGTACTAACCAATTACTGAAAATCTTATCCATTATGAAAACCCATCTGAGAATTATTTTCTCAAGAATGATGAACGGCACATCCAAAATATCGTCAATTTTAGATACCAGGCTCGGAAGGACATAATACCAAAAGATCTCCGAAAGGATACAACGTAGTTGCTTGAATCCACCCGTAAGAAAGACCGAGAGCAAATAATCCATATTTACGGTCCATTCGACAGAGAAAATATTCCTCTGTCTTCTTTCACCAAAGACCGAGAGCAAATAATCCATATTTACGGTCCATTCGAAATAGAAAATACTCTTCTCTCTTTTTTCACCCTCGTACAGTCTTATAGTAAGGAAATTCTGTTTCACAACTACCTCAACGTTTCTTTTATTTTTCTTTCGGTTTCGAAAATGAAACAGACGAAATTTTTCTTTCTTTCCAGGAGGTACAGATTTCTTCGGACATGAAATGCATTCACACTCCATCTCCGTTTTTGAATTGGCATCGAGATACTGATATAATTTCTTCAGTTTGGAACAAAATTGATTCCAAATCCAATCGATTTCCACTTCAATTCTACCAGAACGAATTTGAAAAGGAGTTATTTCAACTTTTTTACTTGGATAAATCGTTTTCGGAAAGCCCATGGTTCGGTCTGAATCAAATTTGAGTTTGATCGGTTCCGCGCTCGAAAGACCAGCTCTCCAAACAGTTGGATCAAATTCTATTGGATCCAATTCTATTTTCGAATCCATGGTGAAAACGGAACCCGCTCTATAAAGGACTGGATCGGATTGAATTCGATTTGGAAAAATGAAAGATCTCTTCAATTTATTATTCCATTTTTCAATGTATTTTTCAAATTGATCACTATAACAATTGAAGAAGTTATCCCTTTTTTTTGGAAAATCCAAATCTTTCGGTATTTTTATATCAGATACCTGTGGCTCGATTCGAAAAATTGAATCGAAAAAATCTTTTCCATGCAAAAAAAATCGTTTGTTGTCAATAAACGAGATATCCAGGAATTTTCTATACGTAAGCTCTTCATTATTTACTCTTGTTCTTTTGACCAAGAACGGAAATTTTTTATTAGAAGAAATCCAGAAAAAAAAGTGATTGAATTCATTCATCAGGCGAAGTTCGTTTGCTTTATAAAAAGCAGATATGGTCGAACTTTGCTGAAATATTTTCACGGGATTCAGCCAATTGTCTCGATCATGCGGTATGAAGGAATCCGTTTTCGTTAAACATTTCCTCCCATTCATTAATGAGTCAATCATCCACTTTGAAATTTCGTTGAACAAAAATTGGAATATTCTTCCTTCATTGATCCATAATTTCGATCCTTGGTCTAATCTTTGAGAAATTTTCTGATTATTGAAAAAATCAGGCTTGAATTTTTTCGAAAGAAATATTTGAACACCTAATCCGTTCAATTTCGAAATGGATATCTCATAATTATGAATCGGGATATTCCCGATATGCACAGATAAGCGGGCATGAAAAAAGTAGAAACACTTGGCAAAAAAACCAAATGATTTTGTAATAAACAAACAAAATTTCAAAAAATTTCCATAAACAAATTGAAAATAAAAGGAACGGGCCACGGGCCACTTGAATTTTTTATACTCTAAGATTTTCAATCTTCTTACTTTTATGTTTGTTTCTTCTGAAACAATCGAAGAAACAAATTCTTGAATATAAAAATTGCATTTTTTCAAGTCATTCGTTAATTGATCGACTTCTATTTTTAGTTGATTGACTTCGAATTCCAACTGATCGAAGTTGAATTTCAACTTTAATTTTTCCAAAAATTTTTGGAATTGATCAAAAACGAAATTGATTTCAGTGAAAATTCCTTGAACTTTCTCTCTGGTCAAAAACAAATATTCCGAGTATTCTTTTTGAATATCCAACAATTCACAGGACAATTTTATATTGGTATCATCATACCAATTCCAGGATCTCTGGGTTCGAGGGTCGAACCATTTCTTCTGACTCTTTGTCCAATTTGACAATACTTGATTTACCCTCAAATTTGTTATATCTCTAGAATTCTGAATATCAATTCTTATTGAATCTTTTCCAATTCCATATTCTAGGTTTTGATTCATTAAAATAAATGGATTAGATCCATTTCTATTTAATATATTTTTGATTTGCTCCAATCTAGAAGAATCAATAGAAAAGCCAAAATCCCTCTGATATACCAAATTTGGCTTAGTGAACATTAGAATTACTAACTGAAGAATTTCTGAAAATCTCTCTTCTGGTCGTGATTTATCCTTTATAAGCATATTATGGGAAATACGACGAATTGAGATAGTTTTCTTGAAATACGGAAGAACTTTGAATAGATCAACCAGTTCTTTGTGCTCCAAACGTTGCCTGAAAGGAGCAAAACAAAAATCGGGATATCTCTTCCAAATCCAAAAAGTTTTTTTTCTTTCTTCTTTGATGAACCTCTCAGTAGCACTCGAACCCAGATAAAGTTCTGACCATCTGGGAGAGAAAAAAGAATGAATCGATTTTGTAGGATCCGAAAGAAATTTCTCGCTTTCTTCCGAAAGCAAATGATCTATCGATTCGGAAAAAAATCCTTCAAATCGGCTGAAATTTTTTACTTGAATCAAATTCGATAAAATTTTTATCTTATTTTTTTCGTTGATTAAGATAACCACGATTTCATTTGTAAGAAAATCCCCTTTTTTTACGATCTCGTTCTTCCATGACTGTAAAGACGTTTTCTTTCGTGTTAGAAGCAAAACAGTTCTCGATTCATCCAGAAAACAACTCCCATGCCATATTTTTCCTTTTTGAGGATTCAGGATTGAACCAACAAATTTATGAATATTGGAAGAACGAAAAGGTTCTTCTTTTGATTCCATCAAATTCATAGGCACGGAAAGAAATTCAATGAGATAATTCTTTCGATTTGCAAGCATATTTCGATTGTAAATACTAGACGCTAGAATCACTGTGAATACAAATATCCCACCTCTGACCATATTTTTGACAACACCTTGAACAAGCTTTACGAAATCCGAGATTCTAGAATCTCGAACGCAAATACCTTTATTCGTTAGATATTTCTGATTTGTTTTTTTATGCGAAAACAATAGATTCCAAATTCGTAACTCGCAAAATTTCATCAAACGCTCCTGCTCGCAAAAAATGCGTAGCAGAAAAAAGTGTGAATCCCAAATTTCTCGCAAGATTTCTTTGGATTCCAAAAGAAGTTGATTAAGGTTAATCATAGAAAAGGAAGCTCCTGATTTGCAAGCACTAAAAAAAGAAATGGTTAATGATACAATACTAAAGAAATGGTTAATAATACAATACTTTAGTTTTATACGACTGGGAAATAAATACGGCGGGAATCAGAATCTACGAATCTATGCTTGTGCTTGCTTTATTATGTCATAATAACTATAATTATTCTGATATTCTTGTTACTGGATATTTATTTACTTCATAGAAATCAATCAATAAGTATTGTTTCTATATGGTTTTCTGCTTCTATAGAAAAGTTGATTTCAAAAACCGATTTCGAGATATTTTGACTTGACTTCAAAAGTCAATAAATGGAATACAAGAAAAAGATTTTTTTCTACTATGTATGTATTTTATTTCTTTCCTATTTTTAGGAAAAAAAAGGCAACTCCCCGAAGCATTTCGTCATTTGCTACGCCCTTCTTTATCTCTGAGTGCCTAGGTATCCACCGTAAGCCTTTCTTGAACCTCGCTATTAACCATAAGGTTATGCCATCCTAAAGTGCTCCTTCCTAAATGAAAGGATCTGATTAAGAATCTTATCAACGTCCATAAATGAGAAATTCGAAAGAATTTCGAAATCAAAATCATTAAGATTTTCAGATTTTTAAATTGCCATTCCATCTTACGGAGATTTTTGGTTTTCTTACCAAATGCAAACGATTCTTTATTATACGATGATTAATAGATCATTCTATCATCTAGATATAGTTTTTTTCGAATTAAGAAAGTTGTTTCACAGTACCAATTTCTTACTTTTCTTATCTTCATTCCTTTTTCTTCTATTTTTTACATAGATTGGAAGGCTTTTTTTATAGAGTAAGACAGAATGGATTCAAAAAAAATTGTAACGAACCGATTAATTATTCGAAGGATAAACAAGTATCTATTCGATTATCAAATAAATGCCTAATTCCCCTTTTGGGGCTTCCACTCTCACATAAAGTTCTTGTACAATAATGGAACCAATCTTCCCGTTGCATATTGGTACTTATCGGGTATAGAATAGATCTGCTTCTCTTTTTACGAACAGAGTTGTTTCGTTATTTTCAATGGAAGGAAATAAATCTTAACCTTTTTTGATACAGAATCTACTGACAAATTTTAGGTACATAGTTGAAAATCTAGAAACTTCTTACTTTAATGCAATAAAATAAAGTGACATAGTTTCTATATTATCTTTAGATAAAGGGGTATTTCCATGGGTTTGCCTTGGTATCGTGTTCATACTGTTGTATTGAATGATCCCGGTCGATTGTCTTCTTTTCATATAATGCACACAGCTTTAGTTGCTGGTTGGGCCGGTTCGATGTCTTTATACGAATTAGCCATTTTTGATCCTTCTGACCCCGTTCTTGATCCCATGTAGAGATTATCATACCTGTTTTAGATTATGATGATATGTCTTATGTTAAGCATCCATGGCTGAATGGTTAAAGCGCCCAACTCATAATTGGCAAATTCGTAGGTTCAATTCCTACTGGATGCACGCTAATGGGAACGTTCAATAAGTCTATCGGAATTGGCTCTGTATCAATGGGATTTCATCATCCATACATACCGAACTGGTATGGTATATTCATACCATAGGAAGAGTAAGAACTCGAATTCTGATCGATCCTGGAACTGAATAGAGAAGAAAATGGATTTATGGATGGAATCAAATATGCAGTAGTTCCAGGAAAAAGTCTTCAATTATTGAGGAAGAATCAAAATACTTCTAATGTCGAATCAGGATCAACAAAGACAGAAATCCAGTATTAAGTCGAACTCTTCTTTGGTGTTAAAGTAATAGCTATGAATAATCTCATCGGCTACCCCGAAAGGGTAGAAAAATGCTCTTACCGGGTTATTCTATTCCACCTCTTCTAGAGATTTGAGATTCTATATTTCTATATATAGAAATTCTAGAAAAAAACTGAAAGAAAATTCTAGTTAATAATACGGCAAAAAATTTATACAAAACTTCTAGTCCGAGCACACGCAATGGAGCCGTAGACAGTCAAGTGAAATCGAATCCACGAAATAATTTGATCTATGGACGGCATCGTTGTAGTAAAGGTCGTAATGCCAGAGGAATCATTACCGTAAAGCATAGAGGGGGAGGTCATAAGCGTCTATACCGTAAAATCGATTTTCGACGGAATCAAAAAAACGTATCTGGTAGAATCGTAACTATAGAATACGACCCTAATCGAAATACATACATTTGTCTTATACACTACGGGGATGGTGAGAAGAGATATATTTTACATCCCAGAGGGACTCTAATTGGAGATACCATTGTTTCTGGTACAAGAGTTCCTATATTAATGGGAAATGCCCTACCTTTGAGTGCGGTTTGAACTATTGATTTACGTAATTGGAAGTAACCAATTAGGTTTACGACGAAACCTAGAAATCGATCACTGATCCAATTGGAGTACCTCTATGGGATATACCTCAACAGAAAACTGTTGAGTAACGACAGCAAGTGATTGAGTTCAGTAGTTTCTTCTAGAGAATTATTGACTATAGAGATCTGGTAATATGGAGAAACATTTTTGAAGCACACACAGAACCGGAAGCGCTCCCTCTTTCAAAGAGAAGAGGACGGCTTATTTACATTTCATTTGATGGTCAGAGGCGAATTGAAAGCTAAGCAGTGGTAATGAAGATCCCCCGAAGAGATGTCTCCTACGTTACCTATGTGGAAGGTATCAACGTAATTTGATAGAGTTATTCGGTCTGAATGCTACATGAAAAACATAAGCCAGATGACGGAACGGAGAGACCTAGGATGTAAAAGACCATAACATGAATGATTGGGCAGATTTGGATTTCTATATATCCACTCATGTGATACTTGATCATACGATGATCAGATCTATTTTTTGATATATCATCATATACATCTAGAAAGCCGTATGCTTTGGAAGAAGCTTGTACAGTTTGGGAAGGGGTTTTTTTTGATAAAAAAGAAGAATCTACTTCAACCCATATGCCTTTAGGCACTGCCATACATAACATAGAATTTACACATGGGAAGGGCGGACAATTAGCTAGAGCAGCAGGTACTGTAGCGAAACTGCTTGCAAAAGAGGGGAAATCGGCCACATTAAGATTACCATCTGGGGAGGTTCGTTTGATATCCCAAAACTGCTTAGCAACAGTCGGACAGGTGGGTAATGTTGGGGGGAAACGAAAAAGTTTGGGTCGAGCTGGATCTAAGTGTTGGCTAGGTAAGCGTCCTGTAGTAAGAGGGGTGGTTATGAACCCTGTGGACCATCCCCACGGGGGCGGTGAAGGAAGATCCCCAATTGGTAGAAAAAAACCAACAACTCCTTGGGGTTATCCTACGCTTGGAAGAAGAACTAGGAAAAGAAGAAAATATAGTGATAATTTGATTCTTCGTCGCCGTAAATAAATAGGAATATTCCAAATCCCATTTTTGGAATTCCAAAAAATTCATGGGCGAACGACGGGAATTGAACCCGCGCATGGTGGATCCACAATCCACTGCCTTGATCCACTTGGCTACATCCGCCCCTTATCTAACTAAGGGGATTTTCTCTTTTTTCAATTTATCATTATTGTATTTATTCTGACCTCGATACTTAAGATCGAGATATTGGGCATAAAATGCCCATCTTTAATATGTAAAAAAAAGGAGTAATCAGCTATGATACGTGAAAGATTTGTAGCTTTTCATTTATCGGAAAAAATTCAAAAAAGCAAAATGGGGGAGGAGAAAGAAATAATAGTAACTTGGTCTCGGGCATCTACTATTAGACCCTCAATGGTTGGCCATACAATCGGTATCCATAATGGAAAGGAACATTTACCTATTTATATAACAAGTTCTATGATAGGTCACAAATTGGGCGAATTCGCACCTACCCGTTTTTTCGCGAGAGATGCAAGAAACGATAACGATAAGAAATCTGTAATGAAAAAGAAAAAAAAATAGGGATCAAACAAAGGTTCAAGAAATCCAATCTTAATGAAGAAAAATTTTAGGAAATCAAATCTTATGAAAAATTTGAAAAAGCTAAGGAATAACCCGATAAAAAAAAATGCAAGTTCAAGTTCAGGTAAAATCAATACATCAGTTTCCAAAGCGCGAAGAGTAATTGATCAAATCCGAGGACGTTCCTATAAAGAAACGAAGAGGATATTAGATTTTTTACCTTATAAAGCATCTTCTTCCATTTTGAAATTAGTGGATTCTGCAGCAAGAAATGCTAATTATAATATGGGTTTGAACGAAACTGATTCATTTATTAGTAGAGTCGAAGTCAATAAAAACACTGTAAAAAAAAAGGTAAGACCTCGCGCTCAAGGACATAGTTACCCAATAAAAAGAACCGTATGTCATATAACAATTGTATTAAAGGAAAAATCAAAATCATTATTTGATCAATCTAAGATGTAGATTCTTATTCAATTAAATTTTTATAAATGGAAAAAAATCAAAAATTATGGGACAAAAAATAAATCCACTTTGTTTCAGACTTGGTACAACCCAAAGTCATCATTCTGTGTGGTTCGAAGAACCACAAAACTATCCTATGAGTATAGAAGAAGATAAAAAAATACGAAACTTTTTCACGAATTATGTACAATATAGAATTCAAAAATATGCACAACTTGTTCATAAAGAACTTAAAAAAAAAAATAAAAAAAAAAAATTACCTTCTTATAAAAGATTACCTCCTTTAGGCTTTGAAGGAGTTGTACGTATAGAAATCCAAAAAGAAGGAATTACCATCCCAAAACCATTTATACGAGTCATAATCTATAGCGGATTTGTACCAAAATTTTTGCTAAAAGGGAAAGTCCGGGAAAATTTCGTGACGAATATTAAAAACCAAGAATTTTACTATATAGTCCCCAGAAGAGTTCGCGTTGAACTCAAACAAGCTCAAAGACCTTATAGCCAACCTAACCTTCTTGCAGAATATATAACCTTACAATTAAAAAATAGAGTTCCTTTTCGAAAGACAATGAAATATGCTATTACTTTAGCTAGATACACTGATATAAAAGGAATAAAACTAAAACTTGCAGGCCGTATCGACGGAAAAGAAATCGCACGTAAAGAAGAGAAGAGAAAAGGTAGACTTCCCCTACAAAGAATTTATGCCAAAATAAATTATTGTTCTCATATAATTCACACTAATAATGGAGTATTAGGTCTAAAAATTTGGATATTTCAAAAATAGAAAAAACTGACTTTATCTTCCTATTTTGTAACAATTATAAAAGAATAAATATAAAACAAATTTTTTTTTCTGTTAAAGAAAAATGAACGAATTTGAATTAGTGAATTTTTCATAAAAATTTGAATAACTCCCTTAATCTAATTGCTATGCTTAGTGTGTGATTCGTTAGTTTTTTTTCCTAAAATTTTCAAGTTAGGATTCTAAAAAGAAAAAAGTCCTTCCAAAAGACTTTTTTAATATAAAAACACTAAAAACCAACTTATTGCTTCATATTGTCAAAATCCCCAAAAACAGTCATTATATGATTGATTTATCAAATCAGATTTGAAAGTTAATAAATCATATATTTGTAGCAACTGCAATTTTTTTCTAACAAAAACAAAAAATCTGATTATGTGATGTGAGGTTCAGTAAAAATAAAGGGATGTTAATAAAAGGAAGGATGATAGAAAGAAAGAACAAGAAATTAATGCTATATGATTCGAATATGTATGGTCTATCTATGATAAAAAAAGATAGCGATGTGACAAAGCATAAATAATAAAGAATTGATTCTTAATCCAAAATCAATTTGGATATGAAAAGAAAATACTTAATTCAAAAATATAGAAATTTTCATAAAAAAAAATGAAAAAATACAAAGTCTTGAGTTAATAAAACTAAGGAAATTGACTCGATAACATATTTTGTTGAAGACTCCGTTGCAGAGTTTAGGCCTAATCATTCATAAAGAAGCTATGGGAACGACAGAACCTGTGACTATAAATAGGATTCGATTTAAAAAAATCCTAATAATTCATTAGATAGGATGGCGAAACAAACCAAGAAAAAGTTCAATTATTAACTCATGAATTGAGCCTACGAATAAAAAAACAAAAGGAAATAGAGTAAATATTCGCCCGCGAAATATCTATACTATGTTATGGAAAACAGATTTTGACATGATTGAATATTAATATATTCAATAGCAAAATGCGAAAAGAAAAAGATTCTTTATAAAACAAAGAAACATTGTATTATATTTTTAATAGATATTAAAATATCTAGAATTTGAACCCTTTTAGTCGCGAGGAGCCGGATGAGAAGAAATTCTCATGTCCTGTTCTGCAATAGAGATGAGATTCAAGAAATAAACATCGACTATAACCCAAAAAGACCCAAATTTCGTAAACAACACAGAGGAAGAATGAAGGGAATATCTCGCCGAGGCAATTTGATTTCGTCTGGCAAATACGCTCTTCAGGCACTTGAACCTGCTTGGATTACAGCTAGACAAATAGAAGCAGGACGAAGGGCAATAACACGATGTGTACGTCGTGGTGCAAAAATATGGGTACGCATATTTCCTGACAAACCTGTTACAATAAGAAAAACAGAAACACGTATGGGTTCGGGTAAGGGAGACCAAAAATATTGGGTATCCGTTGTTAAACCAGGTCGAATACTTTATGAAATGGGTGGAGTATCAGAAATTGTAGCTAGAAGAGCTATCTCAATAGCTGCTCACAAAATGCCCATACGAACTCAATTTATTAGTTCAGAATAGAAATGTAGAACAAAACAAAAAAGGGAATATTAAAAATTAAAAAGCAACTAACTATAGGTTTATTTTTTTCTGGACAGAAAATATTTCTCTCTTCTTTATTATTTTACCTTTTTGTACTAAAATAGGAAATTCAAATAAAAAAGATATGATTCAACCTCAAACCCTGTTGAATGTAGCAGATAATAGCGGCGCTCGAAAATTGATGTGTATTCGAATCCTAGGAGCTAGTAATCAACGATATGCTCATATCGGTAATGTTATTGTTGCTGTAATCAAAGACGCAGTTCCTAAGATGTCTCTAGAAAGATCAGAAGTAATTAGAGCTGTAATTGTACGTACATGTAAAGAACTTAAACGCGAAGACGGTATGATAATAAAATACGATGACAACGCAGCAGTTGTCATTGATAAAAAAGGAAATCCGAAAGGATCCCGAGTTTTTGGTGCAATCACTGAAGAATTGAGAGAATTTCGTTTTACGAAAATCCTTTCATTAGCTCCTGATGTATTATAAACACAAGGAGATAAGACTATTTTATTTATCTATTGGATATCTGAAATAGAGAAAATTTTTCAGATTGTTTCTCAGGCATATATTTTCGAAAAAAAAACATGTTGATTCCAAAAAAAAATGGATGGTAATCCATAATTACCAGTTTATTATGACTAAGGACACTATTTCTAATCTTATAACTTCTATAAGAAATGCTGAGATGGCTAAAAAAGAAACTGTTCGAATACCATCTACAAATATTACTGAAAATATTGTGAAAATACTTTTAACAGAAGGTTTTATTGAAAACGTTCGAAAACATCAAGAGAATAAGAAAAATTTTTTAGTTTTAACTCTACGATATAGAAGGACTCGAAAAGGAATATATAGACCTAGAACAATTTTAAAGCGCATAAGCCGACCCAGTTTACGAATTTATTCAAAACACCGACGAATTCCTAAGATTCTAGGTGGAATAGGAATTGCAATTATGTCTACTTCTCAGGGTATAATGACAGATCGAGAAGCTCGACTAGAAAAAATTGGAGGAGAAATTTTGTGTTATATATGGTAATCCTAATGAAAATACAAAAAAATATGATAGAAAAAAATATCAATAATAAAACAAAGCATATCAATGCTCAGCAATTAAATATTCGTAAGATTTCTTTATTATTATTTTCTATTTTAAAAACAAAAATATATCATTTTATTTTTTATGAAAAATAAAAACAGTACCGGAGGTCCTGGAAAGGACAGTAGTGACAAAAATCGGCTTGTACATGAGGGAACAGTTGTCGAACCAATCAAAAATATACTTTTTCACGTACAGTTGGATGATAATGATCAAATCGTTATGGGCTATCTTTCTGGTAATATGCGTCGTAAGCGTATACGTGTGATGCTGGGGGATAGAGTCAAAGTCGAAATCAGTAACTATGATTGCACAAAAGGGAGAATTCTTTGTCGTCTTCCCCACCGAGAATCAATCTCAAATTCACAAGCTCAAATAGAACAAACAAAGGATGATCATCAAGCAAAGAAGGATACTACCTCTCCCGAATCATCGTTGGATAAAGATACAAATCCTAACCAAGATCTGGAATCTTAGGTTTGTTATCGCTTTTCCAAGACTTAGTTGGAGGTTTTTCTTTTCATTTTCAAGAAAAAATGGACGAGTCTTATTTTTTCCAATGAGTTGAATATATAGAAAATAGAATAAATACAAAATATGAAAATTGGAGCATCAGTTCGTAAAATTTGTCAAAGATGTCGCCTAGTTCGTAGGCGGAAACAACTGACAGTGATTTGTCCTAACCTAAAACATAAAAAAAGGCAAGGTTAATCTTTGTCATTAAAAAAACCTTTTCTTTATTAATCTTTCCTAAATTCAGATTTAGGATTACTTTGTTCAACGATTTTATCGATACAGGAAGAAAGTCAAAAAGTTTTTTTTGACCAAAAAAAAAAACATTGAAGAATTCAAAGAAACGGAAAGAGAGGGATTCGAACCCTCGGTAAACAAAAGCCTACATAGCAGTTCCAATGCTACGCCTTCAACCACTCGGCCATCTCTCCTACATTAATAATATTACAAATTTTATTTGTAATGAATAAAAAACTGAATGAATGGCAAATTTTCAGAATATTAAGAGATTCTTTATCTCAGATTATTCAAAAATCTAATAATTAAGAAATTATTAAGATATAACTCATTCCATAAAAACGAAAAAAAACTTTTCAAATTTTTTTGAAATTATCTACATTGACATAGTCAAATAAAATCTTTATTTATTGATTTTGCATTTCACTTAAATCAATTTCGTAACCTATCAAAATTGGTAGGTTACGAAATTAGAATAGAGATAATGAACTAGATTCATATCTTTCCTTGTCCCTTTTTTACGTTATTTTTTACTGTATATTTGTTGGCAGGATTATTTCCTTGCCAAGGGGATAAATCATAGAATGGATTGTTAGTTATGCCTAGATCTCGTATAAATGGAAATTTTATTGATAAGACTTTCTCAATTGTAGCCAATATTTTATTGGAATTAATTCCAACAACTTTCGAAGAAAAAAAGGCATTTACCTATTACAGAGATGGTGCGATTTGATTCTTTTTTGTTTTTTTTACCTTTACTTTAGTTCAGTTTTACGAAAAACTTACGCAAAAGACACGTTTTAAGATAAAAAGAATTTAGCTTATGGAAAAAAAGCTACGCTTGGTGAAGGTGAAGTTTGGAGGGATAGAACAATCCCTTCTGTCGTGTATCCTCGATTGATGCAATCTCAGATGTTCCATTTTCGATTTGAGCATTGAGCAAAAGATTATACCTATAACTTCTATATTACGGGTCAATTCTATATCTAGTAATATCATAGAAAGTTTAAATAGAAAAAACACTACATTATGGAAATCAACAAAACAAAAACTTTGTGAAAAATGCTCCTTTTCCTTATGGGTATCGGAACTAGCAAGAATGGTTGGGAAAACAAACATCCATCTCGTTCGTACTTTGGATACCCATATAACCATCAAAGATTGTTGAAGTGATTAATTCTCAGAATTAGGAAGCGTTAAAAACAAAGAAATTATTAGAGTTACCTTTTTCATCTAGTACTAAATATATGATGAATTAGTGTTAAGAAAAAACCTCTTATTAAGAAGGTTGACTAGAGATTTCTTGGAAAAATACTAGCTTCTTTCAGTTCATTAAGTAAGATGAGAATAGTTTGGATTTCAATTCGAAAGATTTTTTTTCTGAAATATTATGCACAGAAGGTAGGAGCCGTATGAAATGAAAATCTCATGTACGGTTCTGGAACGGAGACCTTTTCAATAGAATGAACGACCGTAACGAATGTTGGCTCAATCCGAAGGAAATTATGCAGAAGCTTTACAAAATTATTATGAAGCTACGCGATTAGAAATCGATCCTTATGATCGAAGTTATATACTCTATAACATAGGCCTTATACACACAAGCAATGGAGAACATACAAAAGCTTTGGAATATTTTTTTCGGGCAATAGAACGAAATCCTTTTTTACCACAAGCTTTTAATAATATGGCTGTAATCTGTCATTACGTGCGGCTATCTCTACTATAGAAAGAAAAAAACAAAGAAAAAATGAAATTAGCTAGTACATATCAGCTATTACATATTAGATATAATAGGCTTTCTACATAGAAATCGTAAAAAAAAAAAAAGAAACGATTTTTATCAGCTGTAGTAAATAAAGAGACTTCCCAAGAACAAAAATAGTAAGAAAAAAATATAGCCTTTATTTTGTACTCTATGGATACAAAATCAAATTGATAGAAGAAGCACCGTAAAGATCAATTAGCGAGCTACTGGATCGCTACAGTTAAAATCAAAACTGCTTACTTATGCCATAAATATGAGGCATAGGTTTAAGAATCAACTTATGTAATAGAGTTGATCCACTAAGATACTAAGCAGCGGTGTAGTATTAAATCCCAAAGATAGTTAAGTTCGTTTTCTTATTGAGAAAATTCTTTTTCAAAGATTCTATAGAAATTTCCTATATGAAAGGGAGATAGTTACCTCTCAGAAAATACTAATATATGAGCTAAATATGCTTTATTCTTATGAAGGTGGGAAGAAAAGATCAAACTTATTAATGATTTATTCAAAGAATTCCAATTTGAAACTTACTGTAATTAACTCATTTTTTTCTGATTAACCCTATCCTTCATAGTACTCCCTATCTTTATAGTATTATTAAGTAAAAAATGAGAAATTTGAATAAATTGCATGATCTTGTTATAATAGAAACGAGAATAGAAAAAAAGAATAGATTACTGAGCCGTATGAGGTAAGAAACTCTCAAGTACGGTTCTAAGGGAAGGAACTACCTATTCCGACCGGGGAGAACAGGCCATTCTACAGGGCGATTCTGAAATTGCAGAGGCTTGGTCTGATCAAGCTGCTGAGTATTGGAAACAAGCTATAGCACTTACTCCAGGTAATTATATTGAAGCACATAATTGGTTGAAAATCACAAAGCGTTTCGAATTGGAATAAAATTCCTATTTTTTTTGATTATATTGATTCATCAATGAAATCAAATTGATCATCCCTATCCTATCTATATAAGAAGATCCAATCCAAAATTTGATAATATCCCTTCCTCTAATATTTAAGATCGTTTTTCTTTAGATATAACCTTAAGAATAGGTTATTAGAACGAAATTCATAAAGTTAATAAAGGGTACTTAAGTTCTTAATACTGAATTAAGATATTTACTAATTTCAGTTAAGTTTGATATTGTTTCAATATGCTAAATACTCATGTTTCAGAATATTGAAGTTTTCAATAATATTGAAAACTATGTTAGACAAAAAATATTTTGAATACTGGAAAGAGATTCTCCGAGATAGAATAAAAAAGTCCATCGGGCACCTAACGCGGATGTCATAATAGATCCGAACACTTGCCTCGGATTGATTTCAATATCATAATTGCTCTAGTGAATAACTATACTACTGAATAACTAAAAAAAAGTAAGATTATAGAAAAAAATCGATCTTTTACTTTTCGAAGTTCACTAAAAACTTGACTCTTGGCAGGTCTCTTTGTATGTGTTGTCCGGAAAGAGGAGGACTTAATGATTATTCGTTCGCCGGAACCTGAAGTGAAAATTCTTGTAGATAGAGATCCTAGAAAAACGTCTTTTGAACAATGGGCCAAACCCGGTCATTTCTCAAGAACAATAGCTAAGGGTCCTGATACTACCACTTGGATCTGGAATCTCCATGCTGATGCTCACGATTTCGATAGTCATACTAATGATTTGGAAGAGATCTCCCGAAAAGTATTTAGTGCTCATTTTGGCCAACTCTCCATTATTTTTCTTTGGTTGAGCGGTATGTACTTCCACGGCGCCCGTTTTTCCAATTATGAAGCATGGCTAAGTGATCCGACTCATATTGCACCTAGTGCTCAGGTAGTTTGGCCAATAGTAGGTCAAGAAATATTGAATGGTGATGTAGGAGGAGGTTTCCGAGGAATCCAAATAACCTCTGGTTTTTTTCAAATTTGGCGAGCATCTGGAATAACTAGTGAATTACAACTTTATTGTACCGCAATTGGTGCATTGATTTTTGCCTCCTTAATGCTTTTTGCTGGTTGGTTCCATTATCATAAAGCTGCTCCAAAATTAGCTTGGTTCCAAGATGTCGAATCTATGTTGAATCATCACTTAGCAGGGTTATTAGGACTTGGGTCTCTTTCTTGGGCAGGACATCAAATTCATGTATCTTTACCGATTAACAAATTTCTCGACGCTGGAATTGATCCTAAAGAAATACCACTTCCTCATGAATTTATCTTGAATCGAGATCTTTTGGCTCAACTTTTTCCAAGTTTTCACGAGGGAGCAACCCCCTTTTTCACCTTGAATTGGTTAAAATATGCGGACTTTCTTACTTTTCGTGGAGGATTAGATCCAATAACAGGGGGTCTTTGGTTAAGCGATACTGCACACCATCATTTAGCTATTGCCATTCTTTTCCTGATTGCTGGCCATATGTATAAGACTAACTGGGGCATTGGCCATAGTCTTAAAGACATTTTAGAAGCTCATAAAGGGCCATTTACCGGACAAGGGCATAAAGGTCTTTATGAAATTTTAACAACTTCATGGCATGCTCAATTATCTCTTAACCTAGCTATGTTGGGTTCCTTAACTATTATTGTAGCTCATCATATGTATTCCATGCCTCCCTATCCATATCTAGCTACTGACTATGGTACACAACTTTCATTGTTTACACATCATATGTGGATTGGCGGATTTCTCATAGTTGGTGCTGCTGCACATGCAGCCATTTTTATAGTAAGAGACTATGATCCAACTACTCGATACAATGATCTATTAGATCGTGTCCTTAGACACCGCGATGCAATCATATCACATCTTAACTGGGCATGTATATTTCTAGGCTTTCACAGTTTTGGCTTATATATCCATAATGATACCATGAGTGCTTTAGGCCGTCCTCAAGACATGTTTTCAGACACCGCTATCCAATTACAACCCATCTTTGCTCAATGGGTACAAAATACCCATGCTTTAGCACCAAACCTAACAGCTCCTGGTGCAACAACAAGTACCAGCTTAACTTGGGGGGGTACTGAATTAATAGCAGTAGGTGGCAAAGTAGCTTTGTTACCTATTCCATTAGGAACCGCAGATTTTTTAGTCCATCATATTCATGCATTTACAATTCATGTGACTGTATTGATACTATTAAAGGGTGTTTTATTTGCTCGTAGTTCCCGTTTGATACCTGATAAAGCAAATCTTGGTTTTCGTTTTCCTTGTGATGGGCCTGGACGAGGGGGAACATGTCAAGTATCCGCCTGGGATCATGTCTTCTTAGGTCTATTCTGGATGTACAATGCAATTTCGGTAGTAATTTTCCATTTCAGTTGGAAGATGCAGTCAGATGTTTGGGGAACTATAAGCGACCAAGGGATAGTAACTCATATCACTGGAGGGAATTTTGCACAAAGTTCCATTACGATTAATGGGTGGCTTAGAGATTTCCTATGGGCGCAGGCATCTCAAGTAATTCAATCTTATGGTTCTTCATTATCTGCATATGGTCTTTTTTTCTTAGGTGCTCATTTTGTCTGGGCTTTCAGTTTAATGTTTCTTTTTAGTGGCCGTGGTTATTGGCAAGAACTTATTGAATCCATTGTTTGGGCTCATAACAAATTAAAAGTTGCTCCTGCTACTCAGCCTAGAGCCTTGAGCATTATACAAGGACGTGCTGTAGGAGTAACCCATTACCTTCTGGGTGGAATTGCC